TTAATTATATTCATAAAAATTTTTATAAAATAAAAAAAATCTCAAAATAAAAATATTTAATTCTATTTTTTTCTTATTTCTTATTATTACTTATTTCTTAATAATTTAATAAAAAAATAAAGTAAAAGCGGGTAGCGGGAATCGAACCCGCATCGTTAGCTTGGAAGGCTAGGGGTTATAGTCGACGTTGATTCATCATTTTTAACGTCTCTAATTCAAAACTGAACGTGAAACTTTGGTTTCATTCGGCTCCTTTATGGAAGATGTATAAATTCCTATATTAAGACATGAACGAAAAAAAAATTCCACCCATAACATCTATGTCAGCTTTTCTGTCTGAATGTATTCAGAACAACCCGCTTTCTAGACGATCCCTATAGAAAAGAGGGGGATTATATTATAACAACCTTTCTAGTTACTTCGTTCTCTATTTCTATGTGAGAGAATCCTTAGGAAAAGCATTTTGTTTCTACCGAGCTAAAACAATTTGTCGATGTCTCTAGTAAACCAAAGTCATTGTTTAATAGCCATTTTGCTTCAATTTCCGTAATACCAATTCCAAATTAAAGATTTAGTTACGATTAGAAAGCCACTTTCTATCTTTATCCATGGATCCTTTACTCATACTTATTCAATTAGAAGTATTGATCTAATTAAAAAAAAAAATTATGTTTCGTAATCTCATAATCCAATTTTTCAATTTTTAATTGATTCTTGGATACAAATCACGAGAATGTATATTCTTCCTCGAATTTTTCATTGAGAGGTAAAGGATTAAATCCTTTTAAGAAATAAAGTTTTTGGTCGGAATGAAATATTAATCAAACCGAAAGACCCCTTAACTATATAAAGGCTTATAGAACGAATCACACTTTTACCACTAAACTATACCCGCTACAATCCGATTATTGTATATAAATGAACCTTTTGTCGAACAAGAAAATGGGTCGTAATAAAAAGTGAAAAGAGTAAAAAGAAAGGATAGGATCATAAAATAATCATGAAAATTAGAGCGTTTACGTGTTGTATCAGAGAACCCAATGAGATTCGGAAAAGAGAATTCATTAAATTTCAATAACTAAAACTAAATAACAAGTGTTTTTTTGCCGGAGGTTTTTGACCTAGACGTCTCGACAAAACTACTTAAGCCATAACATACATGAAAATGTATTGTGCAAGAATCCACAGTTCCCTTTTTGTTATTTATTTACTTTACTAAAATAAAAGGAATAAAGAAAAAAAAGAATAAATATAAAAAATTAAGATAAGAAACGACACTTTGATTCGATATCATTTGATTCTATATCATAGAAATCAAAAGAGTTTTTATTTTTCCAATCGTAATAACAAGCAAGTATTTTAGTTTTCAAATAAAAAAAAAATTATTTATGATTTATGATTCGTTGGAACAATAAATGCCGGGCCCGGCCTGGTCAGTACTTAGCCGGGCCGTGGAACTAAAAAGCACTCTCGGATGAAAAAAAAATATTATGAAGGGCTCTTTCAATCCTTATTTTTTATAATGTAACATAGTATTATCCTTTTTCAATTGGGAGGAGAGATGGCTGAGTGGACTAAAGCGTCGGATTGCTAATCCGTTGTACGAGTTTTTCGTACCGAGGGTTCGAATCCCTCTCTTTCCGTTTTTGTTGATGACTTGGTATTTTCTTTCGAATTTTTCGCGAGCTCTTTTTATTTTTAATAGTTAAAAATGTGTAATAGATAAAATCCTACTAAGAACATTTTAAAATCAAGCAAGGAAAACCTTATCTTTTATTCTTCACGTCCAGGATTACGTCCTGGATCATTAGACAGGAATCCGAAAATAAAGAGAGAAACAAAGAATATCACTACCGTGTAAACAAATAGTTTGAGAGTAAGCATTACATAATCTCCAAGATTTTTTTTAGTAAAAAAGAGAATAGATTCTCCGTTTTTATACCGCATACCCTACTATTTTGATTTTTTATTTTGACACCAAGAAATAAAGTGGGGTGATCCAGATTTTTCGCGGTTGTACAAGAATTTCAATATTTGAATTGAGGGTGTAAGACTTATCTGATCTTATCAATTCTTTTCTTTGAATTTTTTTTTTTTTTTTTCAATAAATCATGAATTTGTCTAGACATTATTAAATTAAAGATATCATCGAAAACTTACAGCAGCTTGCCAAACAAAGGCTAAGAGAAAAAAAAACAGGGGTATTACTGGCATAACATCTACGATTGGATTTAAAAAAGCGTAGGCCTCGGGCAATTTGGCGACGAAAAAACTACTTGAATAAAGAGCAGAATTAAGACAGATACAGATCAAACTAAATATATTAAGCATAACAAACATTTTGTTCTTGAGGATAATTGTATTTTATTTATTTTGATTGAGTTATTAATAAATTGAGTTTTTTATTATTTTATTATTATAAATATGTTATTATTCATAGAAAAGAAAAATGAATAAAAAGAAAATAAGATAGACCAAAAAACTTTCTTTGATTTGAACTCACCCAATCAAAAATCCTTCAATTCTCAAATCAAAAGAGAATAGAATAAACCATACTTTCATACAATATCTTAATTGAATTATATGTAATGATCAATAAATTCTGTTTAATTCTACGTCTACATGTATAAAAATTCTAGTAATCTATTTTATAGATAATAGATATTTAGACTTGAGTTGACGAACAACCAGTACCAATATTAGTGTTTATTAGTGTCGACTAAAAATGGGGCGTGGCCAAGTGGTAAGGCAACGGGTTTTGGTCCCGCTATTCGGAGGTTCGAATCCTTCCGTCCCAGAACATACCTGACCCACGATCATTTTATTAATCTATAATTTTATTAATTTATAATTTTATTAATTTATAATAAAAAATAAAATATATATCTATATCATAATCTATATCATAATAAAATATATCAAAATAAAGATTGTCTTTTCGACCAGTCTTCCGTTTAGGAGTATAATATTGTTATAGAATGTGATTCTTATTTCTTTTTTTTTTTTTTATTAATCATTGATGGTTTAATCCAATATGGATTTATCTTTCTCAATATGGATTTATCTTTCTCTTAATGATGATAAAAAGCGAATGGTACTTACTGTAAAACCTTATGCAAATAATGATATAGGGTAGGAAACTATTCAATCAATTAAATCTTTTTAATGATTTCTTATGAGTTCTTGGTACTCTAAGAAGTGTGAAATTGTTGAATTTATCCTATCACGTTACTTGAAGATAGAGATTCAAAATAACTTGTTTATTCGTGTTTATTTATTCATGTTATGTTAGTTATAATTAAAAAAATAATTATAAACAATAATTATAAACAATGGGGTTAAATTGATTGAATTCTTGTTGAGACTTCGTCATACATTATCCATTCTTCATATAGAAGAAAAAAGTATAGATTATTATGTACCGACCGAACCGATGATTATTCACGATTCCATAATTGAATCAATTACATACTGGTTCCAAACTGAAGGAATGTTATGGTAAAACTTCGTTTAAAACGATGTGGCAGAAAGCAACGTGCGACTTGAAGGACATGATAAGCTGTGGATTCTTACATCCACCACTTTTTTCTATTATATAGGAACGAAAGTGCTCTTGGCTCGACATCATTTGTTCTGTTCCACTGGAACCCTCATTTTTGAGAGTGTTGCCATGTAAATAGTACACGATGGAGCTCGAGTAGAACGTATTGATTAATTTCTCAAGGGCAAGAATCTAAGGTTAGTATCGATCAATAAATTGGAACAACTTCGTAAGTATATTTTAGATATATAAATCTAAAGGATCCAATTCGATAAAATTTTAAAGTTAATTTTGTTGGAATTGGTAAAACTCTTTTGATCAAATCAAAAGTAAAGTGTATTACGTAGGAATCAACCATTCATACGATTCTTTGATAGAAAGAAATCACAAAAAATGGTATGTTGCTGCCGTTTTGAAACGATTTAAAGATCACCGAAGTAATGTATAAACCCAATGATTCAAGGCAAAGATAAAGATCCTGGAACAAGGAAATACCGTTTTCAATTGTCTCAACAACCAGATCATATTTAAGAATCAAAATAGATTCTAAAGTAAGAATCAAAATAGATTCTAAAGGAGACAGACAAAAAGGGTTAGAGACCACTCAATAAATTTAATACCTAAAAGGTTTCTTTTGAGTTATTTGAGAGTTATTCAACTTGAGTTATGAGGATACAAATAATTTTTTTTTTTGGGGGGGGGGAGACTAAGAAAAAGTATTTACACTAAAATCAATAATATAATGAATTTGATGATTTTATGGATCTATTTGATATTATGATTCTATACATAGACATAATTTAGAATTTTCTCGAGCCGTACGAGGAGAAAACTTCTTATACGTTTCTAGGGGGGGGGGTATTATTCATCTATCCCAATGAGCCATTTATCGAATCGTTGCAATTGATGTTCGATCCCGACGAGAGGGAAGAGATCTTCGTAAAGTGGGTTTTTATGACCCAATAAAGAATCAAATCTATTTAAATGTTCCTGCTATTCTATATTTCCTTGAAAAAGGTGCTCAACCTACAGGAACTGTTCATGATATTTCAAAAAGGGCGGGGGTTTTTACGGAACTTCGCCCTAATCAACAAATAAAATTCAATTAATGAAATAAAAAAAATGTGGATGATTTGTATATAGCCTTGTATAACCTTTTTGTTTCTTTGCTATTTCCTCTTTTGTTCTATATTATATCATACTAAATTTATTATTGTTACTATAAAAATATATTATTCTTACTATAAAAATAAAAGAGTGTCTTTTATAACGACAAAAATTTATTTCTATTTTATTGATATAAATTTTATTGATATATATAAAATAGATAGAAAAAGATTAAGTGAATAAATAAATGAAGTAATCGGGTCTATAAATATAAAATTTTGAGATTACTGTCAATGAGTTAAGGAACAAATAAAAAAACACAAAGGATTTCACTTGCTTATTTTAGTGAATAAACCTCATTTTTTTTACTTAATTTCTTTTTCCACCAATATTGTATCAATGTTGTGTTGTATAGAAATATTATATATAGTGCCAATCCAACACAAGTCCTTAGCTTTTTTTTTTCTTATTTTTTCTTATAATTCTAATTGTCTAATTGATTGAAATTGGAATTGTTAGTTATATTTATAAATTGTTTTTTCTTTTGTATTCTTTTCTCAACATTCATATTGACAACAGTGTATCAAATAAATATAATCCGATCGTGGATAAAAGGATCCATTTATATCTCCGTCCCATAGCTTTTATTTCATTCAAATAATGGGTTCTTGTATTTTCTGTGATACAAGAAGTCTTTTTGTGATTAAGATTAAATTAAGATTAAACTCAATAAAAATCTATATATACTATAGAATTAATGGATGACATAAGAGACAAGGAGCTATTTATAAATATTTTACTTTATCCCTATTTTTATCTGAGAATTTTTTCATCGGATCTGTTCATTTTTATTATGTTCAGAATCTAATCAATTAGAATTTTAAAAATTTTTGCTATTTTAATGTTTTGATTGGTTTGGATTGCGTTGTGCAATTCAATCTTTTTTTTTATTGAGATTCCGATTGTATCTACACATTCTAATTATTTTATTTGGGTTGCTAACTCAACGGTAGAGTACTCGGCTTTTAAGTGCGGCTAGCATCTTTTACACATTTGTATGAAGCAAAAGATTCGTCCATACCATCGGTAGAGTTTGTAAGACCACGACTGATCCTGAAAGGAATGAATGGAAAAAGCAGCATGTCGTATCAATGGATAATTCTAAGAATATTTCATTCTTACCGAATAGGTCCAAAACCTTATTTAAATTGTTTGAATTCTTGTCGTGTAATAAAAAAAATGAATTTGGTCGAGTGAATAAATGGGTAGAGCCCTACTACGGTTCCAATTATAGGGAAACAAAAAGTAATGAGCTTCTGTTCTTAATTTTTGAATGATTACCCGATCTAATTAGACGTTAAAAATATATTAGTGCTTAATACGGGAAAAACTTTTCCCATGAGTGGATTATAAATTTCTTATGAGTCCTAATTATTAGCTATTACCCATTATGGGGTAGAGATAAATGTGTAGAAGAAGGCAGTATATTGATAAAGATTTTTCAAAATCAAAAGAGCGATTGGATTGAAAAAATAAAGGACTTCTAACCATCTTGTTACCCTAGAATGAACATAAATCAATTAGATGGAAAAAGAGAGGATAGAGAGTCTGTTGATGAGTCTTACTTGTTCCGAGGTATTTTCTTACTATAATACCTTGTTTTGACTGTATCGTACTATGTATCATTTGATAACCCAATAAATCACCTATTTCTTTTCTTGTTCAAATAAAAAATGGAAGAATTTCAAGGATATTTAGAACTAGATAGATATCAGCAACATGACTTCCTATACCCACTTATCTTTCGGGAGTATATTTATGCACTTGCTCATGATCATGGTTTAAATAGATCGATTTTGTTGGATAATATAGGTTATGACACTAAATATAGTTTACTAATTATAAAACGTTTAATTAGTCGAATGTATCAACAGAATCATTTGATAATTTCCGCTAATGATTCTAACCAAAATAAATTTTTTGGGTACAACAAAAATTTGTATTCTCAAATGATGTCGGAGGGATTTGCAGTCATTGTGGAAATTCCGTTTTCCCTACGATTAGTATCTTCCTTAGAGGCGACAGAAATCGTAAAATCTTATAATTTACGATCAATTCATTCAATATTTCCTTTTTTAGAGGACAAATTCCCACATTTAAATTATGTATCAGATGTACTAATACCCTACCCCATTCATCTGGAAATCTTGGTTCAAACCCTTCGCTATTGGGTGAAAGATCCCTCTTCTTTACATTTATTACGACTCTTTCTTCACGAGTATTATAATTGGAATAGTCTTATTACTCCAAAAAAAATTATTTTTTCAAAAAGTAATCCACGATTATTCTTGCTCCTATATAATTCTCATGTATGTGAATACGAATCCATTTTACTTTTTCTTCGTAATCAATCTTCTCATTTACGATTAACCTCTTCTGGTATCTTTTTTGAGCGAATACATTTCTATGAAAAAAAAAAATATCCTGTAGAAGTAGAAGAAGTCTTCGTTAACGATTTTCCGGCCGCCATCTTATGGTTCTTCAAGGATCCTTTTATGCATTATGTTAGATATCAAGGAAAATCTATTCTGTCTTCGAAGGATACCCCTCTTCTGATGAATAAGTGGAAATATTATCTTGTCAATTTATGGCAATGTCATTCTTATGTGTGGTCTCAACCAGGAAGGATTTATATAAACCAATTATCCAAGCATTCCCTTGATTTTTTGGGTTATTTTTCAAGTATGCGACCAAACCTTTCGGTGGTACGGGGTCAAATGCTAGAAAATTCATTTATAATGGATAATGCTATGAAGAAGCTTGATACATTAGTTCCAATTATTCCTTTGATT